TCCGAATCGAGGGTTCATACTCTAAAACTTATCTGATTTTATCAATTGTTAGAATTTTTTTTTCGAAGAAATCATGCATTTTCTAGGATATTAATTATTTAGTAAGGATCTCATCGAAAACTTACAGCAGCTTGCCAAACAAAAGCTAAGAGAAAAAAAAGCACAGGTATGACTGGCATAACATCTACGATTGGATTCAAAAAAGCATAGGCTTCGGGCAATTTGCCGAAGAAAAAACTACTCGAATAAAGGTCAGAATTAATACAGATCAAACTAACGATATTAAGCATAACAGACATTTTGTTCTTGGAGATAATTCCATTTTGATTGAGTTTTTGATATAAGGAAAAAGGAAGAAAGTAAGTAAGGTAGACAGAAAATCCTTCTTTTTCTTTGAACCCACCCAATCAAAAATCCTCCAATTCTCAAAGGAGAATAGAAGAAATCATACTTTCATACAATATGTTAATTGAATTCTATGTAATGATCAATAAATTCAGTTCAATTCTAGATCTATATGTATCAAAATCCTAGTACCAATCTATTCTATAGATAGATAGATATTTGGGCTGGAGTTGACAAACAACCAATAACAATACTATTGTTTTTTCGTGTAGATTAGAAATTGAAATGGGGCGTGGCCAAGCGGTAAGGCAACGGGTTTTGGTCCCGATATTCGAAGGTTCGAATCCTTCCGTCCCAGCGCCTATCCATTTTTTTATGCTCCATTATTCTGATAGAAAGAAGTAGGGGAGTGGGTAGGAGTTAATCCATATTAATTTAAATATATGTGTCTGTTCGAATCTCATTAACAAATGATCAAGTTCCATAACATATTTCTATATGATATGGAGCCAATGTTTTTTCTTTGAATCTCATTTTATTTAGGTATTTCGTGTTTGGCTCTAATGAAAAATAGGAAATCATTTAATCTATCCTATTGAGTCACTTGAAGATGCAGGTTCAAAAAGTTAGTCGTTTATATATTTATATTTCTTTCTATTATCTATACATTCTTTATGTATGTTAAAGATGCTGTCTTGCTAAGACTTTTTCAGAAAAATCGTTCTATAGATCTCTATATATCATATAGAGAAGAAGAAGTCTAGATTACGATGTCTATGGACAGCTGAACCAATGACTATTCATGATTCCATGATTGAATCAATTCCATACCGGTTCCAAATTAGAGGAATATTATGGTAAAACTTCGTTTGAAACGATGTGGTAGAAAGCAACGTGCGACTTGAAGGACACGATCCGTTGTGGATTTTTACATCCACCATTTTCGATTTATCTAGGAATGAGGGTGCTCTTGGCTCGACATTGTTTGTTCTGTTACACTCGAACCCTTCGTTTTTTGTTGGGTTGAAAATAGTCCACGATGGAGCTCGAGTAGAAAGGATTAATTCGTTTCTCGGGGGGCAAGGATCTAGGGTTAATGCCAATTAATCAATTGGAACAACTTCGTAAATATATCTTCCATATATAGAAATCGAAAGGATCCAATTCGAGCAAGTTTCCAATTCAAAAACAAAACTTGTTGGAATTGATCAAACTTTTTTCGATTCAAAGTGTATCATGCGGGAATCAACTGTCCATAGGATTCTTTGCTAGAAAGAAATCAAAAAGGGTATGTTGCTGCCATTTTGAAAGGATTAAGAAGCACCGAAGTAATGTCTAAACCCACTGATTTAAAATAAGGATAAAGGATCTAAGAACAAGGAAACACCATTTTAATTGTCTCGATAGTCTCAATAACTGGATCAGACTAAAGAATCCAAATAGAATTTAAACGAGACAAACAAAAGGGAGTAAAGACCACTCAATAAATGAAATTGACTAAAGATTTTTCCTTTGAGCTATTTGAGAGTTATCCAACTTGAGTTATGAGTACGAATGGTTTCTTTTTCATTTTCAGTAAGACAAAAAAAAGACTGAAATCATAGTCTAATTGATGGCCCATTTGTCATTTAATTTCTTAGAATTGCATACATAGACAAACCTTTGAATCAAATCATTTTTTCTCGAGCCGTACGAGGAGAAAACTTCCTATACGGTTCTAGGGGGGGTATTGTTCATCTATATCTATCCCAATGAGCCGTCTATCAAATCGTTGCAACTGATGTTCGATCCCGAAGAGAAGGAAAAGATCTTAGAAAAGTGGGCTTTTATGATCCAATAAAGAATCAAACTTATTTAAATGTTCCTGTTATTCTATATTTCCTTGAAAAAGGTGCTCAACCCACAGGGACTGTTCAGAATCTTTTAAAGAAAGCGGAAGTTTTTAAGGAACTTCCGTCTAATCAAATGAAATTCAATTAAAGAAAAAAGAAATACCTAAGGGGGGGTAGCGACTTGTATATAACTTTGGATAATTTTTTTTCTACTTGTTTTTTTGATTCCCCCCCCTTTTTCTGCTGTATTCGTATCTATTTATCATTGTTTACGTCGAATCCGATGGTCTAGAACGACAAAACCTTAGTTTATTGATCTTATA